CTCAACATGAGGGAGGAGAAAGAAATAATAGTAACTTGGTCTCGGGCATCTACCATTATACCCACAATGATTGGCCATACAATCGCTATTCATAATGGAAAGGAAAATTTACCTATTTATATAACAGATCGTATGGTAGGTCACAAATTGGGAGAATTCGCGCCTACTCTGACTTTCGCGAGACATGCAAGAAACGACAATAAATCTCGTCGTTAAATTATTAATATTTAATATTCAAAAATATTAAATATTAATAGAAATATTATTAATATAAATAAAAAAAAGTAAAATAAAAAAGTACTTTTCATTCATTAGTGGGGGATGACCTTATGATAAAGAATTGGAGTTCAGGTAGAGAAGAAAATAGAGAAATAAAAGTTTTAGCTCAACATATATGTATGTCTGTTTTAAAAGCGCAAAGAGTAATTGATCAGATTCGCGGACGTTCCTATGAGGAAACACTTATGATACTGGAACTCATGCCTTATCGAGCATCTTATCCAATTTTACAATTGGTTTATTCTGCAGCAGCAAACGCTAATCATAATATGGGTTTGAACGAAGCTGATTCATTCATTAGTAAAGCCGAAGTCAATAGGAGTGCTATTGTGAAAAAGTTAAGACCTCGGGCTCGGGGACGTAGTTATCCGATAAAAAAACCCACTTGTCATATAACAATTGTATTAAAGGAAAAATCTAAATCATTTTTAGATCAATCAATCTAAGATTTAGATTCATATTAAAAATATGAATGGAAAGAGAACATAATAGAAAAATATGGGACAAAAAATAAATCCACTTGGTTTCAGACTTGGTACAACCCAAAGTCATCGTTCCTTTTGGTTCGCACAAACAAAAAATTATTCCGTGGGTTTACAGGAAGATGAAAAAATACGGAATTGTATCAAGAACTATGTACAAAAAAATAGGAGAATATCCTCGGGTTTCGAAGGAATCGCACGTATAGGAATTCAAAAAAGAATCGATTTGATCCAGGTCATAATCCATATTGGATTCCCAAATTTATTAATAGAGGGCCAAACACGAGGAATAGAAGAATTACAGATGAATGTACAAAAGGAACTTCATTCTGTGAACCGGAGACTCAACATTGCTATCACAAGAATTGAAAAACCTTATGGACAACCAAATATTCTTGCAGAATATATAGCTTTACAGTTAAAAAATAGAGTTTCGTTTCGAAAGTCAATGAAAAAAGCTATTGAATTAACTGAACAAACAGATACAAAAGGAATTCAAGTACAAATCGCAGGGCGTATCGACGGAAAAGAAATTGCACGTGTCGAATGGATCAGAGAAGGTAGGGTTCCCCTACAAACAATTCGCGCTAAAATTGATCATTGTTCCTATACAATTCGAACTATTTATGGAGTATTAGGCATCAAAATTTGGATATTTGTAAACGAGTTTGGATATTTGTAAACGAGAAATAATAGACCTTCATTTGTCTTGCCATTCTGTCCAGTGATAGAACAAAAAATTACAAACTGTTTCATTCTTTTTCTGTTAAATCAAACAAAAATGAACAATTCTAATTCTATAAGGTTGAATAAAAATTCGATTGACCATTTAGTATAATTGCTATGCTTAGTGTGTGACTCGTTAGTTTTTTCTTTAGAGTTTAGGGTTGAGATTCAAAAAAAAAAAAAAAAAATAGACTAACCCCTACTATGAACTTAGTAACCATATAAATTAATAACCAACTTATTGCTTCGTATTGTCAAGATCCCAAGAAACAGTCACTATATGGGTGGATCGATCATATAGTTGTAGCAACTGAAATTTTTTCCATAAAAAAGAAATCTGATTATGGGTTGTGAAGCAAAAATAAAGGGATGTGGATAAATGGAAGGATGATAGAAAGAGAGAACAAAAATATCAATGATATATGATTCCAATATGTATGGTCTATGAATCGCCTCATAAAAGGCAGTGTGATAAAGCATTAATACTGATATAATCAATACTGATATAAATATATAAATGAAATATAAATAAATAAAAAAAAAAGAAAAAAAAAAAAAAATAATAAAGAATAAAGAGCCTCGGGTTAATAAAAACTGAGGAGATTGACTCGGGAACGAATTTTGCCGGAAGCTCCATTGCAGAGTTCAGGCCTAACCATTAATGGAGAAGCTATGGGAACGACGAAACCTGTGACTGCATAGGATTCTATTGAAAACGAATCCTAATAATTCATTGGGTGGGATGGCGGAACGAACCAAGAAAAAATTGATTTATTCTGAGAGGTGTCATGAATTGACCTTACGAATGAAAGAGTCAATATTCGCCCGCGAAACCTTTATTTATTTATTGGATTACAATTTTTGGCCCGATTCGATAGAGGTAAAAATAAGGATTCATTATATTATACGTTATATTCTAAAAAAAGAAGCATTTTTTATATTTTCTATATCTAATAATATACACGTCCAGCTGTATATTTTGTATATACATCTTCTTTTGTAACAAATTAAATATGTAACAAATTTAATATCAATAAATGCCATTCATTACTTATAATTACTTATATTATTAACTCATAATTACTTATATTATTATTTATAATAATAATTATAAATAATTATTATAATTATACATGTGTATCTGTAATATTATTGAATTATAATTATACATGTGTATCTGTAATATTTAATATTATTGAATCGTTTCATTCGCGAGGAGCTGGATGAGAAGAAACTCTCATGTCCGGTTCTGCAATAGAGATGGAATTAAGAAACAACCATCAACTATAACCCCAAAAGAACCAGATTTCGTAAACAACATAGAGGAAGAATGAAGGGAATATCTTGTCGAGGCAATCATATTTGTTTCGGCGGATACGCTCTTCAGGCACTTGAACCCGCTTGGATCACAGCTAGACAGATAGAAGCGGGGCGGAGAGCAATGACACGATATGCGCGTCGTGGTGGAAAAATATGGGTACGTATATTTCCCGACAAACCTGTTACAGTAAGACCTACCGAAACACGTATGGGTTCGGGAAAGGGATCCCCCGAATATTGGGTATCTGTTGTTAAACCGGGTCGAATACTTTATGAAATGGGCGGAGTATCAGAAACTGTAGCCAGAGCAGCTATTGAAATAGCTGCGTGCAAAATGCCTATACGAACTCAATTTGTTATTTCACGATAGGGATGTAGAACTAAACAAAAGGGATATTGAGGATGAAAAAACAACCGCAGGTTTATTTTTTTCTAGACGGACAATATTTCTTTTTTTCCTTCATCCTTTGCATTGAAATAAGAGATTCAAATAAAAAATATATGATTCAACCTCAGACCCTTTTGAATGTAGCGGATAACAGCGGAGCTCGAGAATTGATGTGTATTCGAATCATAGGAGCTGGTAATCACCGATATGCTCATATTGGTGACGTTATTGTTGCTGTAATCAAAGAAGCAGTGCCAAATATGCCTCTAGAAAGATCAGAAGTCATTAGAGCTGTAATTGTACGTACATGTAAAGAACTCAAACGTGACAACGGTATGATAATACGATATGATGACAATGCAGCGGTCGTCATTGATCAAGAAGGAAATCCAAAAGGAACTCGAGTTTTTGGTGCGATCGCTCGGGAATTGAGACAGTTGAATTTTACTAAAATAGTTTCATTAGCTCCCGAGGTATTATAAATACTAGTAGATGACACTATGATATAGTAGGCTATCTGAAATAGATCAAATTAATAGATTGTGTCTCACGCATATACTTTTTAAAATTTAATAATTCAAAAAAAAAACAAAGAAAAAAGGAAACATGTTGATTATATCAAAATTAGGAGGCACAAAAAATTATAGTTCGTTATGGGTAGGGACACTATTGCCGATATAATAACTTCTATAAGAAATGCTGACATGAATAAAAAAGGAACGGTTCGAATAGCATCTACTAATATCACCGAAAACATTGTTAAAATACTTCTACGAGAAGGTTTTATTGAAAATGTTCGGAAACATCAGGAAAATAAGAAATATTTCTTGGTTTCAACCCTGCGACATAGAAAGACTAGGAAAGGAATATATAGAACCGTTTTAAAGTGTATCAGCCGACCCGGTTTACGAATTTATTCCAACTATCAACGAATTCCTAAGATTTTAGGTGGAATGGGAATTGTAATTCTTTCTACTTCTCGAGGTATAATGACAGATCGAGAAGCTCGACTAGAAAGAATTGGAGGAGAAATTTTGTGTTATATATGGTGATCCTCCTCCTCTGGTATCCTAATTTTATCTCTAACTTCCCATTTGTGAAATAGAGAGGAAAAGTGAGTTATATACCTCTTCCTTCATTAGTTGATACTTCAAGGGGGTTACCTGGAATGAAAGAACAAAAATTGATTCATGAAGGTTTAATTACTGAATCACTTCCCAACGGTATGTTCCGGGTCCGTTTAGATAATGAAGATCTAATTCTAGGTTATGCTTCAGGGAGGATCCGGCGCAGTTTTATACGGATACTACCGGGAGATAGAGTAAAAATTGAAGTAAGTCGTTATGATTCAACCAGAGGACGTATAATTTATAGACTTCGCAACAAGGATTCGAACGATTAGGTGATTTTTTAAACATTCCTTTCATGGGGACACAATTCGAAGTTCAAAAAAAAATATTCAAGAAACTTATTTTCCTCAAAAGAGTAGATTCAGAATTAAGGTAAGGAATAAGAAATATGAAAATAAGGACTTCTGTTCGTAAAATTTGTGAAAAATGTCGACTGATCCGTAGGCGCGGACGAATTATAGTGATTTGTTCCAATCCGAGACATAAACAGAGACAAGGATAATCTTTCTAAAAAAGAACTTTCTTTTCTAAAGGGGAGGACCCATGTAAGAATAAAAGATCTGTTTTAACATGAAATGGATATCTCCGTATCTTTTCTTTCTGTATATTTCTGACTCATATTTATGAGATGATAAAATATGACAAAAGTTATGCCAAGAATTGGTTCACGTAGGA